TTTTCTTTATTTCGATATCAAACTATTCATTCAGAAGACCCAGTCAAAAAAATTGTAAAATGGTTCTTCAATGTAGTTATAACTAAATCCAATGATCAAAGAAGTAGAAAAAGATCTATTGAAATAAAGGAAATAAGTAAAAAGGTCCCTCGATGGTCATACATACTACTCGATGATTTGCAACTAGATGAAGCCGAAAACCACGAGGACAAGGTAGAAACGGATTCTCAAATTCGTTTAAGAAAATACAAGTTTCTGGTGATTTTTGATGATAGCGAAGATCTTAATGAGCCTGATCCATTAGGCGAAATGATTTGGATACGTTATTTACCATATTCGGATTTTCGTCGAAGTATAATAAAAGGTTCTATGCGTGCCCAAAGGCGTAAAATGGTTATTTACCAACTCTATCAACCAAAGCCACATTCCCCTCTTTTTGTGGACAGAATAGACAGACGCCTTTTGGCTTTGTTTGGCAAAATGGGCAGACCCCTTTTTTATCTTTTGGCCATACTAGACAGACGCCTTTTGGCTTCTGATATTCGCCTTTTGTCTTTTGATATTTTCGGACGGATGAAAGGAATTTTTCAAAATTTGATGGGTAAAAAAAGCAAAGAATTACAAATCTCTGATTATACAAAAGAAAGAAAAAAAGTTGAAAAATACCAAGACGCAGAAAGACTACGACTAGAAATAGCAGAAACTTGGGATAACATTTCATATGCTCAAGCAGTAAGAGGTTTTTTCTTAGTAGGCCAATCAATTTTTCGAAAATATATTCGATTACCTTCATTAATAATAGCTAAGAATATTGCGCGTATTTTATTATTTCAAGTTCCCGAATGGTCCGAAGACTTCAAGGATTGGAATCGAGAAATACATATTAAATGCACTTATAATGGTGTTGAATTATCCGAGAAAGAATTTCCAAAAAACTGGTTAACAGACGGTATGCAGATAAAAATCTTATTTCCTTTTTACCTGAAACCTTGGCACCGATCTAAGTTAAAACCCTCGAAAACACAGAAAGCGCAAAAAAATGATTTTTGTTTTTTAACAGTTGCTGGACTGGAAACTGACCGTCCTTTCGGTATCCCTCGAAAACGAAAAGGGCCCTCGTTTTTTGGACCTATTTTTAAAGAACTGAAAAAAAAAGTGAAAAAATTATTAAAAAACAAGTCTTTTATAGTTTTTAATGTTTTTAAAGAACGAGCAAAATTTCTTCGAAAGGTATCAAAAGAAATAATCAAAAAATGGAGCATCAAAAACTACGAATTGGGTGAAACTAAAACCGGCGATTCTATAATGAATAATCAGATGATTCGTGAATCACCTATTCAAATTCGATATACAGAATGCACAAATTTTTCACCGACAGAAAAAAAAATGAAAGATCTGACTGAGAGAACAAGCACAATCAACAATAAACTAGAAAGAATTCTAAATGAGAAGAAAAATGGATTTCTAACTCAAGAAAAAAATATTCATTCTAATAAAAAATTAGAATCATTAAAAAGATTTTCTCAAATATTAAAAAGAAGAAATACTCGATTAATCCGTAAATTTTCTTTTTTTATCAAATTTTTCATGGAAAAAATATACATAGATTTTTTTCTATGTATCATTAATATTGCAAGAACCAATGCACAACTTTTTATTGAATCAAGAAAAAAAATTATCGAAAAATCCATTTCCAATAAGAAAGAAACTGAAAAAAGAATTAAGAAAAGAAATCAAAAAAAAATTCACTTTATTTTAACTAAAAAAAATTCCCTTGATAATATTCAAAATACGAATTCAACCACTTTTTCTAACTCCTTCTCGCAAGCATATGTATTTTACAAAATATCGCAAACTCGAGTTATTAACTTCTATAAATTCAAGCCTATCCTTCAATATCATGAAACATCTCTTTTTCTTAAAAATGAAATAAAGGATTTTTTTCGGAAAGAGGGAATATTTCATTCTGGATTGAGACATAAAGACTTTTGGCATTCTGAAAGGAATCAATGGAAAAACTGGTTAAGGGGGCATTATCAATATGATTTATCTCAGATTAGCTGGCTTAAATTAGTACCAGAAAAATGGCGAAATAAAGTCAATCAACACTGTATGACTCAAAAAAACGATTTTAACAAATGGGACTCATATGAAAAAGAAAGATTCATTCATGATGAAAAACAAAATGATTTCGAACCTGATTCATTACTGAATCAAGAATATCAAAAATCATCTAATTTTAAAAAACATCATAGACATGATTTTTTCTCATATAAATCTATTAATTATGAAGAGAAGAAAGACTCATATATTTATAGATCACCATTACAAATAAATAGTAAAGAAGAGATTTTTGATAATTACAAGATAGATAGACGCAAATTTTTTGATATGTCAGGTGGGCTACCTATTTCTAATTATCTAGGAGAAAATGATATTATGGCTGAGGAGAAATTTCCAGATAGAAAATTTTGTAAGATTGATTTTTGCCTTAGAAATAATAAGGTCGAGCTTTATTACTGGCTCAATACCGGCACCAAGAATCAAAAAATTAAGAGAGGTCCTTTTTATTTATCAATTTCTAAAAATCAAAAAATCAACCGATTCAAAAAAAAAAGACCCTTCTTTGATTGGATGGGAATGAATGAAGAAATAGTAAATCGTCTTATATTGAATCCAGAACTAGAACTTTGGTTCTTCCCAGAATTTGTGCCACTATATAATGCATATAAGATTAAACCGGGGATCATACCAATAAAATTACTTCTTTCCAACTTTAATGGAAATGAAAGCATTAATCAAAACATTACTGAAAGGAACCCTTTGATAGAATCAAATGAAAAAAGAATTCTTAGATTCGAGAATGGAAATCAAGAAGAAAAAGATCTTCTAGACCAAGGGGAAGGGGATCCTCTATCAGATGAAAATGGAGGTAGATCAGACAAAAAAAAACGTAGAAAAAAAAAGCCCGACACGAGCCCCGAAGTCATGGAGCTTTATTACTTCCTACAAGGGTATTTGCATTTTCAATTTAGGAGGGAAAGGGTAAATAAAAAAATGATCGATAATATTAAAGTCTATTGTTTCCTGATTAGATTGAGAAATCCAAAGAACGTTGCTATATCCTATCTTAAACGGGGAGCACTGACTGTGGATATTTGGACTATAAATAGGCGCACTCTTAAAGAATTAAGTACAGGCGGGGTATTGATTCTCGAACCGGCTTATCTGTCTATAAAAAACGATGGACAATTGATTCTATATCAAACCATAGGTATTTTTTTGGTTCATAAGAATAAATACCAAAGGAATCCACAATATCTAGAATATGTTGATAAGAATCAAATTGATGAATCCATTTTAAGACATCAAAAAATGACTAAAAATAGAGACAAAAATCATTATGATTTCTTTGTTCCTGAAACTATTTTATCCCCTAAAGGCCGTAGAGAATTGCGAATTCTATATTTTTTAAAAAAAAGCGAGATAAATGATCTACATAGAAATCCAGTATTTTGCAATCAGGTAAAAAACTGTGGTCAAGTTTTAAATAGAGGCAAATATCTCGGTATCGAGAAAAAGAAACTAATTAAAATGAAGTTCTTTCTTTGGCCCAATTATCGACTAGAAGATTTAGCTTGTATGAATCGATATTGGTTTAATACTAATAATGGCAGTCGTTTCAGTATCCTCAGGATACATATGTATCCACCACGGTTGACAATTTGGTAGTTACAAGTCCATTTACATTAATTTTGCCATATATACATATATTATTAGGTAATATGTCGGCTATATGAAAACAAATAGATAGACGCGAGGATTGTCTTACATTCCATCTTGAAAGAGGATACTAATTTAATGACATACATATTATCAATTAGATCTATAAATGAATGAATAAAATCTTCTTATTTTATTTGTATAGGAATACAAAAAAAAGATAAGAAGATTTTGTTCATTCATTTTTTTTATAAAAAAAGTAGGAAGTTTATAATGAACTTAAGGTCCTTCTGTATATCAAAATGACTAATATTATTATTACTAATCAATAAAATTCACATCAAAAAATTATAAATTATAAAAGGGGATAAGATTTAGTTTTATGGTAAAAAATTCATTCATCTCAGTTATTTTTCAAGAAAAAAAAGAAGAAAAGCGGGGGTCTGTTGAATTTCAAATAATCTGTTTCACCAATAAGATACGAAGACTTACTTCCCATTTTGAATTGCACAGAAAAGACTATTCATCTCAGAGAGGTCTACGAAAAATTCTGGGAAAACGTCAACGGCTGCTGTCTTACTTATCAAAGAAAAATCGAGTACGCTATAAAGAATTAATTAGTGAGTTGGATATTCGGGAGTCAAAAAATCATTAATTTGAAAATTTTGACTTAGTTTTTTCATTTATTGGATCTTGAGAATTTTGATAAACTTCTTTTCGTTTTCAGCAATTCATGTAAGAATGAATCGAGGAAAAACTTATGAATAGACCAGCTACAGAAACAGACTTTATGATAGTCAATATGGGACCTCACCACCCATCAATGCACGGTGTTCTTCGTCTCATCGTTACCCTAGACGGTGAAAATGTTGTTGACTGCGAACCAATATTAGGTTATTTACACAGAGGAATGGAAAAAATTGCGGAAAACCGAACAATTATACAATTTTTACCTTATGTAACACGTTGGGATTATTTAGCTACTATGTTCACAGAAGCAATAACCGTAAATGGACCAGAACAATTGGGAAATATTCAAGTGCCTAAAAGAGCGAGCTATATCAGAGTCATTATGTTGGAGTTAAGTCGTCTAGCTTCTCATCTGTTATGGCTTGGACCTTTTATGGCGGATATTGGCGCACAGACCCCTTTTTTCTATATTTTCCGAGAAAGAGAATTAGTATATGATCTATTCGAAGCTGCGACCGGGATGAGAATGATGCATAATTATTTTCGTATCGGAGGAATAGCAGCCGATCTGCCTTATGGCTGGATAGATAAATGTTTGGATTTCTGCGATTATTTTTTAACAGGAGTTGTTGAATATCAAAAGCTTATTACGCGAAATCCCATTTTTTTAGAACGAGTTGAAGGAGTAGGCATTATTAGTGGAGAAGAAGCAATAAATTGGGGTTTATCCGGACCGATGCTACGAGCATCTGGAATACAATGGGATCTTCGTAAAGTTGATCATTATGAGTGTTACGACGAATTTGATTGGGAAATCCAGTGGCAAAAAGAAGGAGACTCATTAGCTCGTTATTTAGTCCGAATCAGTGAAATGACGGAATCCATAAAAATAATTCAACAGGCCCTGGAAGGAATTCCAGGGGGTCCCTATGAGAATTTAGAAATCCGATGCTTTGATAGAGAAAGGGATCCAGAATGGAATGATTTTGAATATCGATTCATTAGTAAAAAACCTTCTCCCACATTTGAATTGCCGAAGCAAGAACTTTATGTGAGAGTTGAAGCCCCAAAGGGAGAATTGGGAATTTTTCTAATAGGGGACAAAAGTTGTTTTCCTTGGAGATGGAAAATTCGCCCGCCGGGTTTTATCAATTTGCAAATTCTTCCTCAGTTAGTTAAAGGAATGAAATTGGCTGATATTATGACGATACTAGGTAGCATAGATATCATTATGGGAGAAGTTGATCGTTGAAATGAGAGTTTATACAACAGAAATAGAAGTACAAGATATTCATTCTTTTTCCAGATTGGAATTTTTCAAAGAGGTCTATGGAATCGTATGGATCTTTGTCCCTATTTTGACTCTTGTATTGGGGATCACAATAGGCGTACTGGTAATTGTATGGTTAGAAAGAAAGATATCCGCAGGAATACAACAACGTATTGGGCCTGAATACGCCGGTCCTTTGGGAATTCTTCAAGCTTTAGCAGATGGGACAAAACTGCTTTTCAAAGAGAATCTTTTTCCAGCTAGAGGAAATACCCGTTTATTCAGTATTGGACCATCTATAGCAGTCATATCAATTTTACTAAGTTTTTTAGTAATTCCTTTTAGCTATCAACTTGTTTTAGCTGATCTCAATATCGGTATTTTTTTATGGATTGCCATTTCAAGTATTGCCCCTGTTGGCCTTCTTATGTCAGGATACGGATCAAATAATAAATATTCCTTTTTAGGTGGTTTACGAGCTGCTGCTCAATCGATTAGTTATGAAATACCATTAACTTTATGTGTTTTATCAATATCTCTACGTGCGATTCGTTGAAATACAAACTTTTCTTTCTTTTCCCTATTCATTCTTTTCTTTCGCTCTAGAAAACAAGTTGAACGAATTGAATAGATATTATTTATTATCCTTTTGGTTGATAAAGTAAATTAGATAGTTATATATGAGTGAAAGAAAGCAGCTTATCAATTTGCAGTAAAAAAAATAGAGTCTCATTTCCTATGTACAAGACAAGAGTTAAGTGGAAATAAACATAAGCGGAAGAGGTCCTTTACCCCAAGACTGGTTTTTTAGACAACCCAACTTGAAGCGGGCTCAAAATCAAAAGATCAACCGTATGGCCTTTTCACTATCCTTTGTATGAATTACCTACCATACATGTATTATCAAACGAAACGGGCGATTGAACAAAAAAATGAGTGGATGATTAGGAACACAAAAATGCACAAAGGATTGGTAATGGAGATTATGGAAATTTTCTAAAAAGATATTTCTGCATAACATAACAAGAATACTAATTGGGGCTTTAAATTGGTAGAAATGATAAGGCAGTACTTCCCGCGATTCCGATCCAGAGTATGCTCCTATCCACCCATTAAAGCAATGACTATCAGGAACGAAATAATCCTTTATTTTTTATTTTAGTTTTAGCCCCCTTCTCTTATATCGGTTTTATAAGAAAGAAGAATAGGAACGAAAAACAAACAAGAGAAAAAGAAATCTTTTTTATTCCGTCTTTTTCATATATTTAGCATAGATTTAGAGAGATATAATTTGTCTCATGATTCATTAGCTAATGGAGCGTCTAATTCCTTTTCGTAATCGAAAATGATGGGTTGAAATAAACTATTTATTGATATTTCTGCAAGGAGTTTTTTATTTAAAGATTAAGTTATTACTCAACAAAGTCAAATTATTAACGGGTGAGATCAATTCGGAAGCGCCTTTATTTATTATTATTTTAGAGTATAGCAGACGGAATTCCATTGGTATAATTTTGGACCCTCAAATAGATTTTGACTCTTTCTATTCTACAACCATAGCAAGCTAAATAGTAAATAATACTGATCTGGTCCTTAGATTTCTTTTTGACCCACGAGGAGCCGTATGAGGCGAAAACCTCATGTACGGTTCTGGAATAGCGGTGGGAACAGTGATGTTATCACCGACTATGATTATCTAACAGTTCAAGTACAGTTGATATAGTTGAGGCGCAGTCAAAATATGGTTTTTGGGGATGGAATTTGTGGCGTCAGCCTATAGGATTTATCGTTTTTCTAATTTCTGCCCTAGCCGAATGCGAGAGATTACCCTTTGATTTACCAGAAGCGGAGGAAGAATTAGTAGCAGGTTATCAAACCGAATATTCGGGTATTAAATTTGGTTTATTTTATGTTGCTTCCTATCTAAATCTATTACTTTCTTCGTTATTTGTAACGGTTCTTTACTTGGGTGGTTGGAATATTTCCATTCCATACATATTTGTTCCTGAGCTATTTGAAATAAATAAAGTGGATGAAATTTTTGGAACTACAATTGGTATCTTTATTACATTAGCTAAAACTTATTTGTTCTTGTTTATTTCTATCACAACAAGATGGACTTTACCTAGGTTAAGAATGGACCAACTTTTAAATCTTGGATGGAAATTTCTTTTACCAATTTCTCTCGGTAATCTATTATTAACAACCTCTTTTCAACTTTTTTCACTGTAAATAACAAACGAATATAATAGACTTGGTTCAAGTTCAAACAAGAGAAAGAAACGAAGATAAAACTATTCATATAGATTCCTGATATGTTCCCTATGGTAACTGGGTTCATGAATTATGGTCAACAAACAGTACGAGCAGCAAGGTACATTGGTCAAAGTTTCATGATTACCTTATCCCACGCAAATCGTTTGCCTGTAACTATTCAATATCCTTATGAAAAATTAATCACATTGGAGCGTTTCCGCGGCCGAATCCATTTCGAATTTGATAAATGTATTGCTTGTGAAGTATGTGTTCGTGTATGTCCTATAGATCTGCCTGTTGTTGATTGGAAATTTGAAACTGATATTCGAAAAAAACGATTACTTAATTACAGTATTGATTTCGGAATTTGTATATTTTGTGGTAACTGTGTTGAGTATTGTCCAACAAATTGTTTATCGATGACTGAAGAATATGAACTTTCTACTTACGACCGTCACGAGTTGAATTATAATCAAATTGCTTTGGGCCGTTTACCAATATCAGTAATTGATGATTATACAATTCGAACAATTTGGAATTCGCCTCAAAGAAAAACTGAGTAGGTAACCGCCCTATTCTATTAAATAAAGAGAAATTACCAATTCTTAAGGTTCAGTTTTGGTTTCAATTAAAAGAATGAGATAAGGTCTTTCTCTTTGTTTGGCCAATAATGAAAAATTCAACTAGAAATTCATTGGTTGATGAGAATTTCGACTTTTTTATTAAAAATCTATCAATAGAGTCGTAATTATTAGGAACCTATCATAAAATGAAAATCAAAAAAACCTTTCTTTTTTTCCCGGTCGGGTCAATAAGATCATGAAAAGCATTTCAATTTATCTCCTATTTTACATATAATGGATTTGCCTGGACCAATACACGATTTTCTTATAGTTTTACTGGGATCGGGTCTTATATTAGGGGGACTGGGAGTAGTATTACTTACCAATCCAATTTATTCTGCCTTTTCGTTGGGATTGGTTCTTGTTTGTATATCCTTATTCTATATTCTTTCAAATTCTCATTTTGTAGCCGCTGCCCAGCTCCTTATTTATGTAGGAGCCATAAATGTTTTAATCATATTTGCTGTCATGTTCATGAATGGTTCAGAATATTACAAGGATTTGAATCTGTCGATCGTTGGGGATGGGGTTACTTCACTGGTTTGTACAAGTATTCTTCTTTCGCTAATTACTACCATTTTCGATACGTCATGGTACGGGATTATTTGGACTACAAGATCAAACCAACTTATAGAACAAGATTTGATAAGTAATAGTCAACAAATTGGAATTCATTTATCAACAGATTTTTTTCTTCCATTTGAACTGATTTCAATAATTCTTTTAGTTGGTTTGATAGGCGCAATTGCTGTGGCTCGTCAGTAATAAATCATTATAACTAGCAACAGCAAACAATCAAAATTTCACTTTCTTCTATGTTATCCCACCTATTTCACAAAAATTCTATTTGAATACTGTTCATGTCTAAAAGGGAGATTCTTTTATTTGATCTATTTTCAATACATTCTTTTGTTCCGTACTTGTTCTATTCTAGTCAATCTCGAATCTGTTGAATTATTGTTCATATTGAAATGAACCGACATTGATAAGGAGTTGGTCAATGATGCTCGAACATGTACTTGTTTTGAGTGCCTATTTATTTTCTATCGGTATTTATGGATTAATCACGAGTCGAAACATGGTTAGGGCTCTTATGTGTCTTGAACTTATATTGAATGCAGTTAATATCAATTTTGTAACATTTTCTGATTTTTTTGATAGTCGCCAGTTAAAGGGAGATATTTTCTCAATTTTTGTTATAGCTATTGCAGCCGCTGAAGCAGCTATTGGATTGGCTATTGTTTCGTCAATTTATCGTAACAGAAAATCAACGCGTATCAATCAATCGACTTTATTGAATAAGTAGGAATAATAATCAAAATTAGAATATCCACCACTTTGAATTAGCATGTAGAATATGGTAGAATCTAGATTCTATTTATGAAAACGTAAGAAATCAAAGTATCTTAGCCACTTCTCATGAGCTGATCCAGAAGTAAATTGATTAGAAAATTTCTGGTAAATCGTTGATTCATCTGGCGTTTAAATATATGATTCATTTACAAGTTTACTAGATCGAAATTTGATAACGTTCAAAAATTCATAGATCCCATGTCACATTCAGTAAAAATTTATGATACATGCATAGGGTGTACCCAATGTGTCCGAGCGTGCCCCACCGATGTGTTAGAAATGATACCTTGGGATGGATGCAAAGCTAAACAAATTGCTTCCGCCCCAAGAACAGAAGATTGTGTTGGTTGTAAGAGATGTGAATCTGCCTGTCCAACGGATTTCTTGAGTGTTCGAGTTTATTTATGGCATGAAACAACTCGAAGTATGGGTCTAGCTTATTGATATGTTCCGTAAAACCCACTTGAATACATTTTGAATACATTTTCTTTTTTTACTGAAAAAACCCGTACTCGAAAAAAAAATCATAAAGATTCTATTTTCGAGCGCGGGTTTTTCTGGTCCAAGTGTATCTTGTCTTTACCACGAATTCTTTTCCTTGGTTAACAATAATTGTAGTTTTGCCAATATCTGCGGGCTCTTTAATTTTCTTTCTTCCTCATAGAGGAAATAAGCTAATTAGGTGGTATACCATTTCTATATCCACCTTAGAACTACTTCTAATGACCTATGTATTTTGTTATCATTTCCAATTGGACGATCCATTAATCCAGCTGGCGGAAGATTATAAATGGATCAATTTTTTTGATTTTTACTGGAGATTGGGAATAGATGGACTTTCTATAGGACCTATTTTACTGACAGGATTTATAACAACTTTAGCTACTTTAGCGGCTTGGCCAGTTACTCGGGATTCCCGACTATTCCATTTCCTGATGTTAGCAATGTACAGTGGTCAAATAGGATCATTTTCTTCTCGAGACCTTTTACTTTTTTTCATCATGTGGGAGTTAGAATTAATTCCTGTTTATCTACTTCTATCTATGTGGGGGGGAAAGAAACGCCTGTATTCAGCTACAAAGTTTATTTTGTACACTGCGGGAGGTTCCATTTTTCTATTAGTAGGGGTTTTGGGTATCGGTTTATATGGTTCTAATGACCCAACATTCAATTTTGAAACATTAGCTAATCAATCGTATCCTCTCGCACTGGAAATAATATTCTATATTGGATTTCTTATTGCTTTTGCTGTCAAATCACCGATTATACCCTTACATACATGGTTACCAGACACCCATGGGGAGGCACATTATAGTACTTGTATGCTTCTAGCCGGAATCTTATTAAAAATGGGAGCATATGGATTAGTTCGGATCAATATGGAATTATTACCCCATGCTCATTCTATATTTTCTCCCTGGTTGATGATAGTAGGCACAATGCAAATAATTTATGCAGCTTCAACATCTCTTGGTCAACGTAATTTAAAAAAAAGAATAGCCAATTCCTCTGTATCTCATATGGGTTTCATAATTATAGGAATTGGCTCTATAACCGATACGGGACTCAACGGAGCCTTTTTACAAATAATATCTCATGGATTTATTGGCGCTGCACTTTTTTTCTTGGCAGGAACGAGTTATGATAGAATACGTCTTGTTTATCTCGACGAAATGGGCGGAATGGCTCTTCCAATTCCAAAAATGTTTACGATGTTCAGTATCTTATCGATGGCTTCTCTTGCATTACCGGGCATGAGTGGTTTTGTTGCAGAATTGATAGTCTTTTTTGGAATAATTAGTAGTCAAAAATCTTTTTTAATGCCAAAAATATTCATTCTTTTTGTAATGGCAAGTGGAATGATATTAACTCCTATTTATTTATTATCTATGTCATGTCAAATGTTCTACGGATACAAGCTATTTAATGCTCCAAACTCCTATTTTTTTGATTCTGGACCAAGAGAGTTATTTGTTTCGATCTCTATCTTTCTACCCGTAATAGGTATTGGTATTTATCCGGATTTCGTTTTCTCACTATCGGGTGAGAAAGTCGAAGCTATTCTAGCTAATTATTTTTATAGATAGGTTTTATGAAAAAAGAAATTCTAGTATCTTTAAAATGATTTTGCAAACGATTTTTCAAATCATTTGCAAAATCAAAAGGATTCCCTTTACAATCCAAAAAAGAAATTCTATTCTAGTATTTTTCTTTTTTTTCTAATGATTTTCAAGATTCCCCTTAGAATCAAAAAAAGAAATTCTAGTATTTTTTTGAAAACCATTTGAAAAGTAAGGGGTGAAAAAAAATCATTTTTTTTCTTAGGGTCATATTCAGCTTGAATAATGGAATAAAATAAGGCGAAAGGCCTCTGTGAGAACCTTTTGAATCACTCCGCTACTTGTACTTGATTCAAAAGATTCTTTTCTTAGCGGTTAAAATGAAGTTTTCTTATGTTATGTATATAGCATGCTGTCCTATGTTTGTATTTGTTATGCTTTTTCATTCAATTTCTTATGTTATGTATTTTTTCATTCAATTCGATGTTAATCGAAATGAACCATAGCTATGTAAACCTATTCCTAATAGATTGACCCCAAAATAGCATATCCAAATTATAAGAAAGCCCGCGGAAGCCACAATTGCAGAATTTACACCTTCCAAATTTTGATTTGTTCGGGTATGTAAATAAATCGCGAATATGGTCCAAGTAATAAATGCCCAAGTTTCCTTGGGATCCCAATTCCAATATGATCCCCATGCCTCATTAGCCCATACTGCTCCCGAAAGAATCCCTATGGTTAAAAAGAGAAACCCGAGACTAATAATACGATAACTCCAATAATCCAATTGTTGAACCAATTGATACCTGTAATAATTTCGAGAATAAATAAAATAAGTGTTTAGTAAAACATTCTTTCTCTCATTCAGGTATTTAATTTCCCCAAAGGAAAATGCCGTATTTAATAAAATATTGCTTTTGCTAAAAATCTTTATGACTTTTCGAAATGTAATGACTAGAAGGGCTACTGATAATAATGATCCACATAAAAGAGCTGCATAGCTGAATACCATCATACTTACGTGCATCATTAACCACTGGGATTGGAGAGCAGGTACTAATAGTGCGGATTGATGCATTTTGGTTAAAAGACCCGAAGTAACAAAGCCTTGGGTAAAAATAGCACTTGATGCGGTTATTGCACTTAAAGCATTTTTATGCTTTTTAAAATGAAAATAGGAAACCATATGAATAACGGAGAAACTCCATGAAAGAAAGATTAATGATTCATATAAATTACTTAAAGGAAAATTCCCCGAATAAATCCAACGAGTGACTAATAATCCTGTTATACAGAAAAGGGTAGCTATCATACCCCTTTCTGATGAATCATATAGTCCTACAACTTCATCGACTAATAAAGTTAAAAAATGAATTGTAATTACAATTGAAACGACCGAAAAGGATATATGAGTTAATATATGTTCTAAAATTGAAAAAATCATAAAATAAAGATTATGAAAAAAGGAGAAGGTTTCTCGATTATTATTATATGAAATGGAAATTTGGAATTTTTTATTTATTATAGTACTTATATTATACCTTTTTTATAAGACGCTATGCCACTACTCGGACTCGAACCGAGATGCTCTAGCACTGCTTCCTAAGAATAGCGTGTCTACCGATTTTATAAGACGCTATGCCGCTACTCGGACTCGAACCGAGATGCTCTAGCACTGCTTCCTAAGAGCAGCGTGTCTACCAATTTCACCATAGCGGCTTGCTCAAAATAATAATAACTCATGTTTTATTCATATTCAACCGTCGAGATTGAATGAAGGGGTCAATCCAATGCAATATTGATTTTGTAGGATTCAAATTGATGAATAAAAACTCGTTTAATTTCATTTCAATAGAAGTTGGAGGGTTAAAAAAAGAATCTTTATTATCCTTTTATTTTATTTAATTAATAATTTCTAGTTTCTAAAGTAAAGTAACAAGAACGGAAGTTTTGTAGTTCCTGTTTTACTAAAATCGAACTTTTTCGTTCTAACTAAACTAAATAGTTGTGACTTCCATTCATGAATAGAGCTCAAAACAAAATGTTCTTTATCATTTCCATTTGTTAATAATTCATTTTATTTACATATAATATGATTTTGATGAATGAATCACTGAATAAAAAAGATGGTTTTGAGTCTCACAATTTAAACATGGCATCTACAGATTTCAAAGGATTTCAAAAAATTTATGTAATTTGCATAGCTTTGGATTGTCGTAAACATGTCTAATGTAAAAAAGTTTTGATTCCTATCATAATAGGGCCATCCTTTAAAAAATGATTTCTAATTTAGAATTCGAAAAAAATGACTTGCTTCATCTTCCCATACAAACATAGGATTTTTTTATCACTTTAAATTAAATTGAGGCATTATTTGTGTATCCACTAAATAGGAAAAGGTCTCTTTCCCAATTGGGTTTATGGGAAGGATATAGAGTAATTCAGAGTAATACTACTTCAGATTCAGAAAGTTACAAAATGAAAATTTCATCAATTAGTTTCAAGAACCCATTGATTTTGACTAAACTAAGGATCTTATATATATATATATCTTCTGCTATAATAATAATAAATACTATATAGATAATAAATACGATATAGAAAATATAGAAAATCGAAATAAAACACTAACAAGTTATTATAACACACAAATAGGCAAATTAATAATATATAATACACAAATAGGAATAGGCGATGGGGAAATAAGAATCCCCCACCCCGAAAAAACAAGAAAAGATGAACTCAACTAATTATTCTTAAATATTAAAACAAAAAGTAGTAAATTACTATATTATTATTCTCATATTTATTAGAATTTTTTTTTATTAGAATTAGATTTGATTAAAAATCAGTAGCCAAAATCATTAGTCAAAAACATCAAGTAATTCACTAAATTTTTGAGTAAAGCTGACTCAGATTATTCCAATGTTTTGTTATTTTTTTCCGTAGAAAGAAAACCTTTTGAATCCCCCTCCCCGTAGAAAGAAAAACTTTTTGAATTCCCCATAGAAACAGACTTTGCGAATGAAAAAGCTTTTAACGCTGCCCAATAGGCCTTATTTTTCCAAATATTTTTACAAATAAGCTTTTTTGCTCTAGAAGTACGCTTTTTTGGAACTGCCATTAGAAAAAAAAAGTTCTTTAGTGCTATAGTAGTATGTGAAAGACATTTTTAAAAATGATCTACCTTTTTTTCTTTATTTCAGTATTTATGTATTTTTTAAAATTGGATTTCCTCTATATTTTTAGATATTTTTTGATTAGACTATCAAAATAGATTTTCTTTTTTACTAATTTTTGAGTTTAATTTTAATTAATTATATGGAAAAAAATGGAAAGAGGGATCTTGAAGAATTTTTTCTAAAAGATAAACATAAATCTCATTTATTGTAATAGACGACAATCAATAAAATGAGTTCTGCAATAAAAAATGAAAATGAACTCGTTAATAAAATGAGTATAAATGGAAACTAAGTAGTTTTTTTTTTTATTTTATTGAGTTGAGTCACTAGTGTCAACCTATGATTCATATCAAAATAAAGTACTTTGTTTTGTGGTGTAATTCTTTATTCTTGATCTATATATAGTATCAAAATTATTGTAAGACATAATATAATAATCAAATATGTAATAATTGATATATTCATAACAATCTTACTTACTAAAAACGAAAAACAAAGTAATTTTTTTTTTCACTAGTAAAGTGGTCATATTTTTTGACCACTTTTTTTTATAGGATTTGAATACTTTTTTTTTTCATTAGAAATCGTTGAGAAAGATTGAGAATAATTAAAAAGAGAAAATTCTATTTAACCTTGCAATATCTTGATTTTTTTTTATTTTTTTGCTCCCTTTATTAAGAATAATAGATAAGAGCCGGTGAATCAGAAAGAAAATGAAAAGATTCATTAAGAAAAAAAGTTTTTATGGAGCATACATATAAATATTCATGGATCCTACCTTTCGTTCCACTTACAATTCCTATTTTAATAGGAGTGGGACTTTTGCTTTTTCCGACGGCAACAAAAAATCTTCGGCGTATGTGGGCTTTTCCGAGTATTTTATTATTAAGTATAGTTATGATTTTTTCGGTCTATCTATCTCTTCAACAAATAAATAGAAATTCTACATATCAATATGTCTGGTCCTGGTCCATCAATAATGATTTATCTTTCGAGTTGGGCTGCTTTCTTGATTCACTTACTTCGATTATGTTAATCTTAATCACTACTGTTGGAATTTTAGTTCTTATTTATAGTGACAATTATATGTCTCATGATCAAGGCTATTTGAGATTTTTTGCTTATCTGAGTTTGTTCAATACTTCAATGTTGGGATTAGTTACTAGTTCTAATTTCATACAAATTTATATTTTTTGGGAATTGGTTGGAATGTGTTCTTATCTATTAATAGGTTTTTGGTTCACACGACCCCTTGCAGCAAATGCTTGTCAAAAAGCATTTGTAAGTAATCGTGTAGGCGATTTTGGATTATTATTAGGAATCTTGGGTCTTTATTGGATAACAGGCAGTTTCGAATTCCAAGATTTGTTGGAACTATTCAATAACTTGATCTTGATTTCTAATAATCAGAGTCATTTCTTATTTCTTACTTTATGTTCCTTTCTTTTATTTTGTGGCGCAGTTGCTAAATCCGCGCAATTCCCCCTTCATATATGGTTACCTGATGCTATGGAGGGGCCTACCCCTATTTCGGCTCTTATACATGCTGCTACTATGGTAGCGGCAGGAATTTTTCTTGTAGCCCGCCTTCTTCCTCTTTTTATATTCATACCTTCCATAATGAATCTAATATCTTTAATAGGTATAGTAACAGTGTTTTTAGGGGCGACTTTAGCTCTTGCTCAAAAAGATATTAAGAGAGGTTTAGCCTATTCTACAATGTCTCAATTGGGTTATATGATGTTGGCTTTGGGCATGGGATCTTATCGAGCCGCTTTATTTCATTTGATTACTCATGCTTATTCGAAAGCATTGTTGTTTTTAGGATCTGGATCCATTATTCATTCAATGGAAGCTATTGTTGGATATTCTCCATATAAAAGTCAGAATCTTGCTTTTATGGGCGGTTTAAGAAAGCATGTGCCAATTACAAAAACTGCTTTTTTAATGGGAACGCTTTCTCTTTGTGGTATTCCCCCCCTTGCCTGTTTTTGGTCAAAAGATGAAATTATGAATGATAGTTGGGTGTATTCGTCACTTTTTGCATTAATAGCTTGGTCCACAGCTGGATTAACAGCATTTTATATGTTTCGAATCTATTTACTTACTTTTGAGGGACATTTGAGTATTTATTTTCAAAATTACAGTGGAAAAAAAAGTAGCTCATTTTATTCAATAAAATTATGGGGTAAAGAGGAGGAAAAAATGATTAACATCAATTTTCCTTTATTCTATTTATTAACAACCAACAATAACCAACAGACCTCTTTGTTTTGGAAGAAGCCATATAGAATGGGGAGTAAGGTAAAAAACGGGGCTCTTCTTACTATTACTAATTTTCAGGCTAAAAAGTCTTTTTCTTATCCGCATGAATCGGATAATACTATGCTATTTCCTATCTTTGTATTGGTTTTATTTACTCTCTTTGTTGGAGTTATAGGAATTCCTTTCAATCAACAAGAAATTCATTTAGATATATTATCTAAATTGTTAACTCCATCTATTAATCTTTTACATCAAAATTCGAAAGATTCCGCGGATTGGTATAAATTTTTCACAAGTGCAACTTTTTCAGTTAGTATAGCTTTTTTTGGAATATTTACAGCATCTCTTTTATATAAGCCTTTTTATTCATCTTTACAAAATTTGAACTTATTTAATTCATTTGTGAAAAGGGGACCTAATAGAAGAATTTTGGACAAAATAATCAATTTTTTATATGATTGGTCATATAATCGTGCTTATTTAGATACTTTTTATGCCATGTCCTTAAGAAAAGGTATAAGAGGATTATCTGAACTAACTCATTTTTTGGATAGGCAAGCAATTGATGGAATTATAAATGGGTTAGGCATTACTAGTTTTTTAGTAGGAGAAAGTATAAAATCGATAGGGGGAAGTCGCATTTCGTCTTATCTCTTATTCTATTTATTTTATGTCTTGATTTTTTTATTTTTAGTAATTTACTACTTTTTGTTTTAATATTTAAGAATAATTAGTTGAGTTCATCTTTTCTTGTTTTTTCGGGGTGGGGGATTCTTATTTCCCCATCGCCTATTCCTATTTGTGTATTATATATTATTAATTTGCCTATTTGTGTGTTATAATAACTTGTTAGTGTTTTATTTCGATTTTCTATATTTTCTATATCGTATTTATTATCTATATAGTATTTATTATTATTATAGCAGAAGATATATATATATATAAGATCCTTAGTTTAGTCAAAATCAATGGGTTCTTGAAACTAATTGATGAAATTTTCATTTTGTAACTTTCTGAATCTGAAGTAGTATTACTCTGAATTACTCTATATCCTTCCCATAAACCCAATTGGGAAAGAGACCTTTTCCTATTTAGTGGATACACAAATAATGCCTCAATTTAATTTAAAGTGATAAAAAAATCCTATGTTTGTATGGGAAGATGAAGCAAGTCATTTTTTTCGAATTCTAAATTAGAAATCATTTTTTAAAGGATGGCCCTATTATGATAGGAATCAAAACTTTTTTACATTAGACATGTTTACGACAATCCAAAGCTATGCAAATTACATAAATTTTTTGAAATCCTTTGAAATCTGTAGATGCCATGTTTAAATTGTGAGACTCAAAACCATCTTTTTTATTCAGTGATTCATTCATCAAAATCATATTATATGTAAATAAAATGAATTATTAACAAATGGAAATGATAAAGAACATTTTGTTTTGAGCTCTATTCATGAATGGAAGTCACAACTATTTAGTTTAGTTAGAACGAAAAAGTTCGATTTTAGTAAAACAGGAACTACAAAACTTCCGTTCTTGTTACTTTACTTTAGAAACTAGAAATTATTAATTAAATAAAATAAAAGGATAATAAAGATTCTTTTTTTAACCCTCCAACTTCTATTGAAATGAAATTAAACGAGTTTTTATTCATCAATTTGAATCCTACAAAATCAATATTGCATTGGATTGACCCCTTCATTCAATCTCGACGGTTGAATATGAATAAAACATGAGTTATTATTATTTTGAGCAAGCCGCTATGGTGAAATTGGTAGACACGCTGCTCTTAGGAAGCAGTGCTAGAGCATCTCGGTTCGAGTCCGAGTAGCGGCATAGCGTCTTATAAAATCGGTAGACACGCTATTCTTAGGAAGCAGTGCTAGAGCATCTCGGTTCGAGTCCGAGTAGTGGCATAGCGTCTTATAAAAAAGGTATAATATAAGTACTATAATAAATAAAAAATTCCAAATTTCCATTTCATATAATAATAATCGAGAAACCTTCTCCTTTTTTCATAATCTTTATTTTATGATTTTTTCAATTTTAGAACATATATTAACTCATATATCCTTTTCGGTCGTTTCAATTGTAATTACAATTCATTTTTTAACTTTATTAGTCGATGAAGTTGTAGGACTATATGATTCATCAGAAAGGGGTATGATAGCTACCCTTTTCTGTATAACAGGATTATTAGTCACTCGTTGGATTTATTCGGGGAATTTTCCTTTAAGTAATTTATATGAATCATTAATCTTTCTTTCATGGAGTTTCTCCGTTATTCATATGGTTTCCTATTTTCATTTTAAAAAGCATAAAAATGCTTTAAGTGCAATAACCGCATCAAGTGCTATTTTTACCCAAGGCTTTGTTACTTCGGGTCTTTTAACCAAAATGCATCAATCCGCACTATTAGTACCTGCTCTCCAATCCCAGTGGTTAATGATGCACGTAAGTATGATGGTATTCAGCTATGCAGCTCTTTTATGTGGATCATTATTATCAGTAGCCCTTCTAGTCATTACATTTCGAAAAGTCATAAAGATTTTTAGCAAAAGCAATATTTTATTAAATACGGCATTTTCCTTTGGGGAAATTAAATACCTGAATGAGAGAAAGAATGTTTTACTAAACACTTATTTTATTTATTCTCGAAATTATTACAGGTATCAATTGGTTCAACAATTGGATTATTGGAGTTATCGTATTATTAGTCTCGGGTTTCTCTTTTTAACCATAGGGATTCTTTCGGGAGCAGTATGGGCTAATGAGGCATGGGGATCATATTGGAATTGGGATCCCAAGGAAACTTGGGCATTTATTACTTGGACCATATTCGCGATTTATTTACATACCCGAACAAATCAAAATTTGGAAGGTGTAAATTCTGCAATTGTGGCTTCCGCGGGCTTTCTTATAATTTGGATATGCTATTTTGGGGTCAATCTATTAGGAATAGGTTTACATAGCTATGGTTCATTTCGATTAACATCGAATTGAATGAAAAAATACATAACATAAGAAATTGAATGAAAAAGCATAACAAATACAAACATAGGACAGCATGCTATATACATAACATAAGAAAACTTCATTTTAACCGCTAAGAAAAGAATCTTTTGAATCAAGTACAAGTAGCGGAGTGATTCAAAAGGTTCTCACAGAGGCCTTTCGCCTTATTTTATTCCATTATTCAAGCTGAATATGACCCTAAGAAAAAAAATGATTTTTTTTCACCCCTTACTTTTCAAATGGTTTTCAAAAAAATACTAGAATTTCTTTTTTTGATTCTAAGGGGAATCTTGAAAATCATTAGAAAAAAAAGAAAAATACTAGAATAGAATTTCTTTTTTGGATTGTAAAGGGAATCCTTTTGATTTTGCAAATGATTTGAAAAATCGTTTGCAAAATCATTTTAAAGATACTAGAATTTCTTTTTTCATAAAACCTATCTATAAAAATAATTAGCTAGAATAGCTTCGACTTTCTCACCCGATAGTGAGAAAACGAAATCCGGATAAATACCAATACCTATTACGGGTAGAAAGATAGAGATCGAAACAAATAACTCTCTTGGTCCAGAATCAAAAAAATAGGAGTTTGGAGCATTAAATAGCTTGTATCCGTAGAACATTTGACATGACATAGATAATAAATAAATAGGAGTTAATATCATTCCACTTGCCATTACAAAAAGAATGAATATTTTTGGCATTAAAAAAGATTTTTGACTACTAATTATTCCAAAAAAGACTATCAATTCTGCAACAAAACCACTCATGCCCGGTAATGCAAGAGAAGCCATCGATAAGATACTGAACATCGTAAACATTTTTGGAATTGGAAGAGCCATTCCGCCCATTTCGTCGAGATAAACAAGACGTATTCTATCATAACTCGTTCCTGCCAAGAAAAAAAGTGCAGCGCCAATAAATCCATGAGATATTATTTGTAAAAAGGCTCCGTTGAGTCCCGTATCGGTTATAGAGCCAATTCCTATAATTATGAAACCCATATGAGATACAGAGGAATTGGCTATTCTTTTTTTTAAATTACGTTGACCAAGAGATGTTGAAGCTGCATAAATTATTTGCATTGTGCCTACTATCATCAACCAGGGAGAAAATATAGAATGAGCATGGGGTAATAATTCCATATTGATCCGAACTAATCCATATGCTCCCATTTTTAATAAGATTCCGGCTAGAAGCATACAAGTACTATAATGTGCCTCCCCATGGGTGTCTGGTAACCATGTATGTAAGGGTATAATCGGTGATTTGACAGCAAAAGCAATAAGAAATCCAATATAGAATATTATTTCCAGTGCGAGAGGATACGATTGATTAGCTAATGTTTCAAAATTGAATGTTGGGTCATTAGAACCATATAAACCGATACCCAAAACCCCTACTAATAGAAAAATGGAACCTCCCGCAGTGTACAAAATAAACTTTGTAGCTGAATACAGGCGTTTCTTTCCCCCCCACATAGATAGAAGTAGATAAACAGGAATTAATTCTAACTCCCACATGATGAAAAAAAGTAAAAGGTCTCGAGAAGAAAATGATCCTATTTGACCACTGTACATTGCTAACATCAGGAAATGGAATAGTCGGGAATCCCGAGTAACTGGCCAAGCCGCTAAAGTAGCTAAAGTTGTTATAAATCCTGTCAGTAAAATAGGTCCTATAGAAAGTCCATCTATTCCCAATCTCCAGTAAAAATCAAAAAAATTGATCCATTTATAATCTTCCGCCAGCTGGATTAATGGATCGTCCAATTGGAAATGATAACAAAATACATAGGTCATTAGAAGTAGTTCTAAGGTGGATATAGAAATGGTATACCACCTAATTAGCTTATTTCCTCTATGAGGAAGAAAGAAAATTAAAGAGCCCGCAGATATTGGCAAAACTACAATTATTGTTAACCAAGGAAAAGAATTCGTGGTAAAGACAAGATACACTTGGACCAGAAAAACCCGCGCTCGAAAATAGAATCTTTATGATTTTTTTTTCGAGTACGGGTTTTTTCAGTAAAAAAAGAAAATGTATTCAAAATGTATTCAAGTGGGTTTTACGGAACATATCAATAAGCTAGACCCATACTTCGAGTTGTTTCATGCCATAAATAAACTCGAACACTCAAGAAATCCGTTGGACAGGCAGATTCACATCTCTTACAACCAACACAATCTTCTGTTCTTGGGGCGGAAGCAATTTGTTTAGCTTTGCATCCATCCCAAGGTATCATTTCTAACACATCGGTGGGGCACGCTCGGACACATTGGGTACACCCTATGCATGTATCATAAATTTTTACTGAATGTGACATGGGATCTATGAATTTTTGAACGTTATCAAATTTCGATCTAGTAAACTTGTAAATGAATCATATATTTAAACGCCAGATGAATCAACGATTTACCAGAAATTTTCTAATCAATTTACTTCTGGATCAGCTCATGAGAAGTGGCTAAGATACTTTGATTTCTTACGTTTTCATAAATAGAATCTAGATTCTACCATATTCTACATGCTAATTCAAAGTGGTGGATATTCTAATTTTGATTATTATTCCTACTTATTCAATAAAGTCGATTGATTGATACGCGTTGATTTTCTGTTACGATAAATTGACGAAACAATAGCCAATCCAATAGCTGCTTCAGCGGCTGCAATAGCTATAACAAAAATTGAGAAAATATCTCCCTTTAACTGGCGACTATCAAAAAAATCAGAAAATGTTACAAAATTGATATTAACTGCATTCAATATAAGTTCAAGACACATAAGAGCCCTAACCATGTTTCGACTCGTGATTAATCCATAAATACCGATAGAAAATAAATAGGCACTCAAAACAAGTACATGTTCGAGCATCATTGACCAACTCCTTATCAATGTCGGTTCATTTCAATATGAACAATAATTCAACAGATTCGAGATTGACTAGAATAGAACAAGTACGGAACAAAAGAATGTATTGAAAATAGATCAAATAAAAGAATCTCCCTTTTAGACATGAACAGTATTCAAATAGAATTTTTGTGAAATAGGTGGGATAACATAGAAGAAAGTGAAATTTTGATTGTTTGCTGTTGCTAGTTATAATGATTTATTACTGACGAGCCACAGCAATTGCGCCTATCAAACCAACTAAAAGAATTATTGAAATCAGTTCAAATGGAAGAAAAAAATCTGTTGATAAATGAATTCCAATTTGTTGACTATTACTTATCAAATCTTGTTCTATAAGTTGGTTTGATCTTGTAGTCCAAATAATCCCGTACCATGACGTATCGAAAATGGTAGTAATTAGCGAAAGAAGAATACTTGTACAAACCAGTGAAGTAACCCCATCCCCAACGATCGACAGATTCAAATCCTTGTAATATTCTGAACCATTCATGAACATGACAGCAAATATGATTAAAACATTTATGGCTCCTACATAAATAAGGAGCTGGGCAGCGGCTACAAAATGAGAATTTGAAAGAATATAGAATAAGGATATACAAACAAGAACCAATCCCAACGAAAAGGCAGAATAAATTGGATTGGTAAGTAATACTACTCCCAGTCCCCCTAATATAAGACCCGATCCCAGTAAAACTATAAGAAAATCGTGTATTGGTCCAGGCAAATCCATTATATGTAAAATAGGAGATAAATTGAAATGCTTTTCATGATCTTATTGACCCGACCGGGAAAAAAAGAAAGGTTTTTTTGATTTTCATTTTATGATAGGTTCCTAATAATTACGACTCTATTGATAGATTTTTAATAAAAAAGTCGAAATTCTCATCAACCAATGAATTTCTAGTTGAATTTTTCATTATTGGCCAAACAAAGAGAAAGACCTTATCTCATTCTTTTAATTGAAACCAAAACTGAACCTTAAGAATTGGTAATTTCTCTTTATTTAATAGAATAGGGCGGTTACCTACTCAGTTTTTCTTTGAGGCGAATTCCAAATTGTTCGAATTGTATAATCATCAATTACTGATATTGGTAAACGGCCCAAAGCAATTTGATTATAATTCAACTCGTGACGGTCGTAAGTAGAAAGTTCATATTCTTCAGTCATCGATAAACAATTTGTTGGACAATACTCAACACAGTTACCACAAAATATACAAATTCCGAAATCAATACTGTAATTAAGTAATCGTTTTTTTCGAATATCAGTTTCAAATTTCCAATCAACAACAGGCAGATCTATAGGACATACACGAACACATACTTCACAAGCAATACATTTATCAAATTCGAAATGGATTCGGCCGCGGAAACGCTCCAATGTGATTAATTTTTCATAAGGATATTGAATAGTTACAGGCAAACGATTTGCGTGGGATAAGGTAATCATGAAACTTTGACCAATGTACCTTGCTGCTCGTACTGTTTGTTGACCATAATTCATGAACCCAGTTACCATAGGGAACATATCAGGAATCTATATGAATAGTTTTATCTTCGTTTCTTTCTCTTGTTTGAACTTGAACCAAGTCTATTATATTCGTTTGTTATTTACAGTGAAAAAAGTTGAAAAGAGGTTGTTAATAATAGATTACCGAGAGAAATTGGTAAAAGAAATTTCCATCCAAGATTTAAAAGTTGGTCCATTCTTAACCTAGGTAAAGTCCATCTTGTTGTGATAGAAATAAACAAGAACAAATAAGTTTTAGCTAATGTAATAAAGATACCAATTGTAGTTCCAAAAATTTCATCCACTTTATTTATTTCAAATAGCTCAGGAACAAATATGTATGGAATGGAAATATTCCAACCACCCAAGTAAAGAACCGTTACAAATAACGAAGAAAGTAATAGATTTAGATAGGAAGCAACATAAAATAAACCAAATTTAATACCCGAATATTCGGTTTGATAACCTGCTACTAATTCTTCCTCCGCTTCTGGTAAATCAAAGGGTAATCTCTCGCATTCGGCTAGGGCAGAAATTAGAAAAACGATAAATCCTATAGGCTGACGCCACAAATTCCATCCCCAAAAACCATATTTTGACTGCGCCTCAACTATATCAACTGTACTTGAACTGTTAGATAATCATAGTCGGTGATAACATCACTGTTCCCACCGCTATTCCAGAACCGTACATGAGGTTTTCGCCTCATACGGCTCCTCGTGGGTCAAAAAGAAATCTAAGGACCAGATCAGTATTATTTACTATTTAGCTTGCTATGGTTGTAGAATAGAAAGAGTCAAAATCTATTTGAGGGTCCAAAATTATACCAATGGAATTCCGTCTGCTATACTCTAAAATAATAATAAATAAAGGCGCTTCCGAATTGATCTCACCCGTTAATAATTTGACTTTGTTGAGTAATAACTTAATCTTTAAATAAAAAACTCCTTGCAGAAATATCAATAAATAGTTTATTTCAACCCATCATTTTCGATTACGAAAAGGAATTAGACGCTCCATTAGCTAATGAATCATGAGACAAATTATATCTCTCTAAATCTATGCTAAATATATGAAAAAGACGGAATAAAAAAGATTTCTTTTTCTCTTGTTTGTTTTTCGTTCCTATTCTTCTTTCTTATAAAACCGATATAAGAGAAGGGGGCTAAAACTAAAATAAAAAATAAAGGATTATTTCGTTCCTGATAGTCATTGCTTTAATGGGTGGATAGGAGCATACTCTGGATCGGAATCGCGGGAAGTACTGCCTTATCATTTCTACCAATTTAAAGCCCCAATTAGTATTCTTGTTATGTTATGCAGAAATATCTTTTTAGAAAATTTCCATAATCTCCATTACCAATCCTTTGTGCATTTTTGTGTTCCTAATCATCCACTCATTTTTTTGTTCAATCGCCCGTTTCGTTTGATAATACATGTATGGTAGGTAATTCATACAAAGGATAGTGAAAAGGCCATACGGTTGATCTTTTGATTTTGAGCCCGCTTCAAGTTGGGTTGTCTAAAAAACCAGTCTTGGGGTAAAGGACCTCTTCCGCTTATGTTTATTTCCACTTAACTCTTGTCTTGTACATAGGAAATGAGACTCTATTTTTTTTACTGCAAATTGATAAGCTGCTTTCTTTCACTCATATATAACTATCTAATTTACTTTATCAACCAAAAGGATAATAAATAATATCTATTCAATTCGTTCAACTTGTTTTCTAGAGCGAAAGAAAAGAATGAATAGGGAAAAGAAAGAAAAGTTTGTATTTCAACGAATCGCACGTAGAGATATTGATAAAACACATAAAGTTAATGGTATTTCATAACTAATCGATTGAGCAGCAGCTCGTAAACCACCTAAAAAGGAATATTTATTATTTGATCCGTATCCTGACATAAGAAGGCCAACAGGGGCAATACTTGAAATGGCAATCCATAAAAAAATACCGATATTGAGATCAGCTAAAACAAGTTGATAGCTAAAAGGAATTACTAAAAAACTTAGTAAAATTGATATGACTGCTATAGATGGTCCAATACTGAATAAACGGGTATTTCCTCTAGCTGGAAAAAGATTCTCTTTGAAAAGCAGTTTTGTCCCATCTGCTAAAGCTTGAAGAATTCCCAAAGGACCGGCGTATTCAGGCCCAATACGTTGTTGTATTCCTGCGGATATCTTTCTTTCTAACCATACAATTACCAGTACGCCTATTGTGATCCCCAATACAAGAGTCAAAATAGGGACAAAGATCCATACGATTCCATAGACCTCTTTGAAAAATTCCAATCTGGAAAAAGAATGAATATCTTGTACTTCTATTTCTGTTGTATAAACTCTCATTTCAACGATCAACTTCTCCCATAATGATATCTATGCTACCTAGTATCGTCATAATATCAGCCAATTTCATTCCTTTAACTAACTGAGGAAGAATTTGCAAATTGATAAAACCCGGCGGGCGAATTTTCCATCTCCAAGGAAAACAACTTTTGTCCCCTATTAGAAAAATTCCCAATTCTCCCTTTGGGGCTTCAACTCTCACATAAAGTTCTTGCTTCGGCAATTCAAATGTGGGAGAAGGTTTTTTACTAATGAATCGATATTCAAAATCATTCCATTCTGGATCCCTTTCTCTATCAAAGCATCGGATTTCTAAATTCTCATAGGGACCCCCTGGAATTCCTTCCAGGGCCTGTTGAATTATTTTTATGGATTCCGTCATTTCACTGATTCGGACTAAATAACGAGCTAATGAGTCTCCTTCTTTTTGCCACTGGATTTCCCAATCAAATTCGTCGTAACACTCATAATGATCAACTTTACGAAGATCCCATTGTATTCCAGATGCTCGTAGCATCGGTCCGGATAAACCCCAATTTATTGCTTCTTCTCCACTAATAATGCCTACTCCTTCAACTCGTTCTAAAAAAATGGGATTTCGCGTAATAAGCTTTTGATATTCAACAACTCCTGTTAAAAAATAATCGCAGAAATCCAAACATTTATCTATCCAGCCATAAGGCAGATCGGCTGCTATTCCTCCGATACGAAAATAATTATGCATCATTCTCATCCCGGTCGCAGCTTCGAATAGATCATATACTAATTCTCTTTCTCGGAAAATATAGAAAAAAGGGGTCTGTGCGCCAATATCCGCCATAAAAGGTCCAAGCCATAACAGATGAGAAGCTAGACGACTTAACTCCAACATAATGACTCTGATATAGCTCGCTCTTTTAGGCACTTGAATATTTCCCAATTGTTCTGGTCCATTTACGGTTATTGCTTCTGTGAACATAGTAGCTAAATAATCCCAACGTGTTACATAAGGTAAAAATTGTATAATTGTTCGGTTTTCCGCAATTTTTTCCATTCCTCTGTGTAAATAACCTAATATTGGTTCGCAGTCAACAACATTTTCACCGTCTAGGGTAACGATGAGACGAAGAACACCGTGCATTGATGGGTGGTGAGGTCCCATATTGACTATCATAAAGTCTGTTTCTGTAGCTGGTCTATTCATAAGTTTTTCCTCGATTCATTCTTACATGAATTGCTGAAAACGAAAAGAAGTTTATCAAAATTCTCAAGATCCAATAAATGAAAAAACTAAGTCAAAATTTTCAAATTAATGATTTTTTGACTCCCGAATATCCAACTCACTAATTAATTCTTTATAGCGTACTCGATTTTTCTTTGATAAGTAAGACAGCAGCCGTTGACGTTTTCCCAGAATTTTTCGTAGACCTCTCTGAGATGAATAGTCTTTTCTGTGCAATTCAAAATGGGAAGTAAGTCTTCGTATCTTATTGGTGAAACAGATTATTTGAAATTCAACAGACCCCCGCTTTTCTTCTTTTTTTTCTTGAAAAATAACTGAGATGAATGAATTTTTTACCATAAAACTAAATCTTATCCCCTTTTATAATTTATAATTTTTTGATGTGAATTTTATTGATTAGTAATAATAATATTAGTCATTTTGATATACAGAAGGACCTTAAGTTCATTATAAACTTCCTACTTTTTTTATAAAAAAAATGAATGAACAAAATCTTCTTATCTTTTTTTTGTATTCCTATACAAATAAAATAAGAAGATTTTATTCATTCATTTATAGATCTAATTGATAATATGTATGTCATTAAATTAGTATCCTCTTTCAAGATGGAATGTAAGACAATCCTCGCGTCTATCTATTTGTTTTCATATAGCCGACATATTACCTAATAATATATGTATATATGGCAAAATTAATGTAAATGGACTTGTAACTACCAAATTGTCAACCGTGGTGGATACATATGTATCCTGAGGATACTGAAACGACTGCCATTATTAGTATTAAACCAATATCGATTCATACAAGCTAAATCTTCTAGTCGATAATTGGGCCAAAGAAAGAACTTCATTTTAATTAGTTTCTTTTTCTCGATACCGAGATATTTGCCTCTATTTAAAACTTGACCACAGTTTTTTACCTGATTGCAAAATACTGGATTTCTATGTAGATCATTTATCTCGCTTTTTTTTAAAAAATATAGAATTCGCAATTCTCTACGGCCTTTAGGGGATAAAATAGTTTCAGGAACAAAGAAATCATAATGATTTTTGTCTCTATTTTTAGTCATTTTTTGATGTCTTAAAATGGATTCATCAATTTGATTCTTATCAACATATTCTAGATATTGTGGATTCCTTTGGTATTTATTCTTATGAACCAAAAAAATACCTATGGTTTGATATAGAATCAATTGTCCATCGTTTTTTATAGACAGATAAGCCGGTTCGAGAATCAATACCCCGCCTGTACTTAATTCTTTAAGAGTGCGCCTATTTATAGTCCAAATATCCACAGTCAGTGCTCCCCGTTTAAGATAGGATATAGCAACGTTCTTTGGATTTCTCAATCTAATCAGGAAACAATAGACTTTAATATTATCGATCATTTTTTTATTTACCCTTTCCCTCCTAAATTGAAAATGCAAATACCCTTGTAGGAAGTAATAAAGCTCCATGACTTCGGGGCTCGTGTCGGGCTTTTTTTTTCTACGTTTTTTTTTGTCTGATCTACCTCCATTTTCATCTGATAGAGGATCCCCTTCCCCTTGGTCTAGAAGATCTTTTTCTTCTTGATTTCCATTCTCGAATCTAAGAATTCTTTTTTCATTTGATTCTATCAAAGGGTTCCTTTCAGTAATGTTTTGATTAATGCTTTCATTTCCATTAAAGTTGGAAAGAAGTAATTTTATTGGTATGATCCCCGGTTTAATCTTATATGCATTATATAGTGGCACAAATTCTGGGAAGAACCAAAGTTCTAGTTCTGGATTCAATATAAGACGATTTACTATTTCTTCATTCATTCCCATCCAATCAAAGAAGGGTCTTTTTTTTTTGAATCGGTTGATTTTTTGATTTTTAGAAATTGATAAATAAAAAGGACCTCTCTTAATTTTTTGATTCTTGGTGCCGGTATTGAGCCAGTAATAAAGCTCGACCTTATTATTTCTAAGGCAAAAATCAATCTTACAAAATTTTCTATCTGGAAATTTCTCCTCAGCCATAATATCATTTTCTCCTAGATAATTAGAAATAGGTAGCCCACCTGACATATCAAAAAATTTGCGTCTATCTATCTTGTAATTATCAAAAATCTCTTCTTTACTATTTATTTGTAATGGTGATCTATAAATATATGAGTCTTTCTTCTCTTCATAATTAATAGATTTATATGAGAAAAAATCATGTCTATGATGTTTTTTAAAATTAGATGATTTTTGATATTCTTGATTCAGTAATGAATCAGGTTCGAAATCATTTTGTTTTTCATCATGAATGAATCTTTCTTTTTCATATGAGTCCCATTTGTTAAAATCGTTTTTTTGAGTCATACAGTGTTGATTGACTTTATTTCGCCATTTTTCTGGTACTAATTTAAGCCAGCTAATCTGAGATAAATCATATTGATAATGCCCCCTTAACCAGTTTTTCCATTGATTCCTTTCAGAATGCCAAAAGTCTTTATGTCTCAATCCAGAATGAAATATTCCCTCTTTCCGAAAAAAATCCTTTATTTCATTTTTAAGAAAAAGAGATGTTTCATGATATTGAAGGATAGGCTTGAATTTATAGAAGTTAATAACTCGAGTTTGCGATATTTTGTAAAATACATATGCTTGCGAGAAGGAGTTAGAAAAAGTGGTTGAATTCGTATTTTGAATATTATCAAGGGAATTTTTTTTAGTTAAAATAAAGTGAATTTTTTTTTGATTTCTTTTCTTAATTCTTTTTTCAGTTTCTTTCTTATTGGAAATGGATTTTTCGATAATTTTTTTTCTTGATTCAATAAAAAGTTGTGCATTGGTTCTTGCAATATTAATGATACATAGAAAAAAATCTATGTATATTTTTTCCATGAAAAATTTGATAAAAAAAGAAAATTTACGGATTAATCGAGTATTTCTTCTTTTTAATATTTGAGAAAATCTTTTTAATGATTCTAATTTTTTATTAGAATGAATATTTTTTTCTTGAGTTAGAAATCCATTTTTCTTCTCATTTAGAATTCTTTCTAGTTTATTGTTGATTGTGCTTGTTCTCTCAGTCAGATCTTTCATTTTTTTTTCTGTCGGTGAAAAATTTGTGCATTCTGTATATCGAATTTGAATAGGTGATTCACGAATCATCTGATTATTCATTATAGAATCGCCGGTTTTAGTTTCACCCAATTCGTAGTTTTTGATGCTCCATTTTTTGATTATTTCTTTTGATACCTTTCGAAGAAATTTTGCTCGTTCTTTAAAAACATTAAAAACTATAAAAGACTTGTTTTTTAATAATTTTTTCACTTTTTTTTTCAGTTCTTTAAAAATAGGTCCAAAAAACGAGGGCCCTTTTCGTTTTCGAGGGATACCGAAAGGACGGTCAGTTTCCAGTCCAGCAACTGTTAAAAAACAAAAATCATTTTTTTGCGCTTTCTGTGTTTTCGAGGGTTTTAACTTAGATCGGTGCCAAGGTTTCAGGTAAAAAGGAAATAAGATTTTTATCTGCATACCGTCTGTTAACCAGTTTTTTGGAAATTCTTTCTCGGATAATTCAACACCATTATAAGTGCATTTAATATGTATTTCTCGATTCCAATCCTTGAAGTCTTCGGACCATTCGGGAACTTGAAATAATAAAATACGCGCAATATTCTTAGCTATTATTAATGAAGGTAATCGAATATATTTTCGAAAAATTGATTGGCCTACTAAGAAAAAACCTCTTACTGCTTGAGCATATGAAATGTTATCCCAAGTTTCTGCTATTTCTAGTCGTAGTCTTTCTGCGTCTTGGTATTTTTCAACTTTTTTTCTTTCTTTTGTATAATCAGAGATTTGTAATTCTTTGCTTTTTTTACCCATCAAATTTTGAAAAATTCCTTTCATCCGTCCGAAAATATCAAAAGACAAAAGGCGAATATCAGAAGCCAAAAGGCGTCTGTCTAGTATGGCCAAAAGATAAAAAAGGGGTCTGCCCATTTTGCCAAACAAAGCCAAAAGGCGTCTGTCTATTCTGTCCACAAAAAGAGGGGAATGTGGCTTTGGTTGATAGAGTTGGTAAATAACCATTTTACGC